CCTTACTCACCTAAAAAATATGGGGCATATCTCTAGACACCCAAAAGGATATATTTTTAGATACACCAACGATAAATATGTATCATGAGCTAGACTAGTAACGAATATGTATACCGATCCATTTCGATTAATTTATAAAAGTTTCTATTATTAACCACATGCCAGGAACCAGATTTGAACTGGTGACACGAGGATTTTCAGTCCTCTGCTCTACCAACTGAGCTATCCCGACTCTTCCCAATGCATCATCCCCATACTATTTAGGTTAGGGGGCTTGTTGGGTATATGTAAGTCAATTAAATAGACTAAAAAAGCATTACAAAGTCTTACCCAGACCCTGGAATTTCTTGCTCTTGGATCTTCAAAAAGAATACTTTGTAAGTTAAGTTTAACTAATAAATAATTATATGGACTGTGAATGATTCAAATGGGGATTCCTTTCTCATAGATGTTGATTTGCACATATATTTTATATATCACAAGACTTGTGATAAGAGAGAAACCTTTCTCCCACGATCCTTTTGTGAAAGAGTAGAATGGGCGAGAAACATAACTAATGTAGAACCGCCGAAAAAACGATAAAAAAATAGTTAGGGAGTAAGTCGAACTTTTTATTGGGGATAGAGGGACTTGAACCCTCACGATTTAAAAAGTCGACGGATTTTCCTCTTACTATAAATTGCATTTTTGTCGGTATTGATATTGACATGTATAATGGGACTCTATCTTTATTCTCGTCGAATTAGTTAGTTCTTTAAAAGATCTATCAGACTATGGAGTGACTGATTTGATCAGTGAATATTCGATTCTTATTTAAACTTGGAATCGATTCACAAGAATCCTTCAATTTTGCATAAAAAAAATAAATAAAGATTCGAACCGCCATTAATCTTTGATATTTTATTATGTATATGTACGTATATGGGTTCATCCTTTCTGGAGTTTAAATAGAAGGATTCCTCAATCAACGCAACGCAGTCAACTCTATTCGTTAGAATAGCTTCCATTGAGTCTCTGCACCTATCCTTTTTTATTCTTGCTTTCCAAACCCTTTATTTGTTTGTTTTCTGAAAACAGGATTTGGCTCAGGATTGCCCATTTTTAATTCCAGGGTTTCTCTGAATTTGAAAGTTATCACTTAGTATGTTTCCATACCAAGGCTCAATCCAATCAAGTCCGTAGCGTCTACCAATTTCGCCATATCCCCCTTTTTGTTTTGAGACTAGGGTCTCATTGGGATGCATAACCTTCTTCCGTTCATTTATTCTGGAGCCGTTTACGTTTAATTCTATAGATATGAGATATGCATTTCTATATATATATAGAAAAAGTGTCTCCGTCTCGCCTCCTCCTATTTATTTGATTTCTTGTCTATTTTCTTTCATATATCGTAGGGCCGGTATTTGCATTTAGTCCAATCAAAAATGATTTTATCATTGATGTATCCGCAATTCAATATGGATGGATATATACCACATATATATGCCTCTCCCTTACTCTCATTTTTCCTCGATATTTGGAATACTCAAATGGTCGATTCTTTTCTTTTTTTCGCCTTATACCCTACCTTTCCGAATGAAACCAGAGGAACATCTCATTATAATATATAATTTATATTATAAATTATATTATAAAAAAAATCTAAATGAAAAAATATAATTTTATTTCAATTTTATTATATACCATATATATATATCATTTATATTTATATATGGTATCGTTCCATTCCATTAATTGTTATATTTAATATTATTATTATATAATTATATAATAATTCATAATATAATATATTATATTATGAATTATTAATATGCAATAGCTAAGATTCCAGTAGTTTACTAAAGCCCTATGCACAGGACAATTTCTTTTATGTTTATCTGAGCCCGCTTAGCTCAGAGGTTAGAGCATCGCATTTGTAATGCGATGGTCATCGGTTCGATTCCGATAGCCGGCTTTTATCTCTTTGTTTTGTTCCTTTTTTTATACATTACATAATAAATTAATTTCATTTTAATAATGTCTCCTTGAAATCAAGGAATATTGAAAAGACTTCTTACCCCCTTCTTTCTCCAAGGATCACTGATCCATTATATTATGGAGTAAGAACTTCCAACTATGAATAAAAAATGGATTGGAGCAATTAGATCTCTGCCGAACAAATCAGAAAAAGTATACCTAACTTCCTATATATTATATACAAAAGCGTCTGGATATTGATACAATTCATCTCATTCTTTATTTGTTTTGTAATTTTTGTAATGTAATTAAAGTACTTCAGTGAATTTAGCTTCGTTTATCGTTTAGTTCAGTTTTAATTTAGGTTTATTCTGTAAAAAAAATTTTTTAAAAATAAGGAGTATTTATGTCTCGTTACCGAGGGCCCCGTTTCAAAAAAATACGCCGTCTGGGCGTTTTACCGGGACTAACTAGTAAAAGGCCGACACCCGGAAGTGATCTTAGAAACCAATCGCGCTCCGGGAAAAGATCTCAATATCGTATT